TTCCGTATTCAAGTCAATGATGCATTACATTAATTATATTCATAAAATTTTTTATAAAATAATAAAAATCTCAAAATATTTAATTCTATTTTTTTATTATTTCTTATTAATTTAATAAAAAAATAAAGTAAAAGCGGGTAGCGGGAATCGAACCCGCATCGTTAGCTTGGAAGGCTAGGGGTTATAGTCGACGTTGATTCATCATTTTTAACGTCTCTAATTCAAAACTGAACGTGAAACTTTGGTTTCATTCGGCTCCTTTATGGAAGATGTATAAATTCCTATATTAAGACATGAACGAAAAAAAAAATTCCACCCATAACATCTATGTCAGCTTTTCTGTCTGAATGTATTCAGAACAACCCGCTTTCTAGACGATCCCTATAGAAAAGAGGGGGATTATATTATAACAACCTTTCTAGTTACTTCGTTCTCTATTTCTATGTGAGAGAATCCTTAGGAAAAGCATTTTGTTTCTACCGAGCTAAAACAATTTGTCGATGTCTCTAGTAAACCAAAGTCATTGTTTAATAGCCATTTTGCTTCAATTTCCGTAATACAAATTCCAAATTAAAGATTTAGTTACGATTAGAAAGCCACTTTCTATCTTTATCCATGGATCCTTTACTCATACTTATTCAATTAGAAGTATTGATCTAATAAAAAAAAAAAATTATGTTTCGTAATCTCATAATCCAATTTTTCAATTTTTAATTGATTCTTGGATACAAATCACGAGAATGTATATTCTTCCTCGAATTTTTCATTGAGAGGTAAAGGATTAAATCCTTTTAAGAAATAAAGTTTTTGGTCGGAATGAAATATTAATCAAACCGAAAGACCCCTTAACTATATAAAGGATTATAGAACGAATCACACTTTTACCACTAAACTATACCCGCTACAATCCGATTATTGTATATAAATGAACCTTTTGTCGAACAAGAAAATGGGTCGTAATAAAAAGTTAAAAGAGTAAAAAGAAAGGATAGGATCATAAAATAATCATGAAAATTAGAGCGTTTACGTGTTGTATCAGAGAACCCAATGAGATTCGGAAAAGATAATTCATTAAATTTCAATAACTAAAACTAAATAACAAGTGTTTTTTTGCCGGAGGTTTTTGACCTAGACGTCTCGACAAAACTACTTAAGCCATAACATACATGAAAATGTATTGTGCAAGAATCCACAGCTCCCTTTTTGTTATTTATTTACTTTACTAAAATAAAAGGAATAAAGAAAATAAAGAATAAATATAAAAAATTAAGATAAGAAACGACACTTTGATTCGATATCATTTGATTCTATATCATAGAAATCAAAAGAGTTTTTATTTTTCCAATCGTAATAACAAGCAAGTATTTTAGTTTTCAAATAAAAAAAAATTATTTATGATTCGTTGGAACAATAAATGGCGGGCCCGGCCTGGTCAGTACTTAGCCGGGCCGTGGAACTAAAAAGCACTCTCGGATGAAAAAAAATATTATGAAGGGCTCTTTCAATCCTTATTTTTTATAATGTAACATAGTATTATCCTTTTTCAATTGGGAGGAGAGATGGCTGAGTGGACTAAAGCGTCGGATTGCTAATCCGTTGTACGAGTTTTTCGTACCGAGGGTTCGAATCCCTCTCTTTCCGTTTTTGTTGATGACTTGGTATTTTCTTTCGAATTTTTCGCGAGCTCTTTTTATTTTTAATATTTAATAGTTAATAGTTAAAAATGTGTAATAGATAAAATCCTACTAAGAACATTTAAAAATCAAGCAAGGAAAACAAAAACCTTCTCTTTTATTCTTCACGTCCAGGATTACGTCCTGGATCATTAGACAGGAATCCGAAAATAAAGAGAGAAACAAAGAATATCACTACCGTGTAAACAAATAGTTTGAGAGTAAGCATTACATAATCTCCAAGATTTTTTTTAGTAAAAAAGAGAATAGATTCTCCGTTTTTATACCGCATACCCTACTATTTTTTTTTTATTTTGACACCAAGAAATAAAGTGGGGTGATCCAGATTTTTCGCGGTTGTACAAGAATTTCAATATTTGAATTGAGGGTGTAAGACTTATCTGATCTTATCAATTCTTTTCTTTGAATTTTTTTTTTTTCAATAAATCATGAATTTGTCTAGACATTATTAAATTAAAGATATCATCGAAAACTTACAGCAGCTTGCCAAACAAAGGCTAAGAGAAAAAAAAACAGGGGTATTACTGGCATAACATCTACGATTGGATTTAAAAAAGCGTAGGCCTCGGGCAATTTGGCGACGAAAAAACTACTTGAATAAAGAGCAGAATTAAGACAGATACAGATCAAACTTAATATATTAAGCATAACAAACATTTTGTTCTTGAGGATAATTGTATTTTATTTATTTTGATTGAGTTATTAATAAATTGAGTTTTTTATTATTTTATTATTATAAATATGTTATTATTCATAGAAAAGAAAAATGAATAAAAAGAAAATAAGATAGACCAAAAAACTTTCTTTGATTTGAACTCACCCAATCAAAAATCCTTCAATTCTCAAATCAAAAGAGAATAGAATAAACCATACTTTCATACAATATCTTAATTGAATTATATGTAATGATCAATAAATTCTGTTTAATTCTACGCCTACATGTATAAAAATTCTAGTAATCTATTTTATAGATAATAGATATTTAGACTTGAGTTGACGAACAACCAGTACCAATATTAGTGTTTATTAGTGTCGACTAGAAATGGGGCGTGGCCAAGTGGTAAGGCAACGGGTTTTGGTCCCGCTATTCGGAGGTTCGAATCCTTCCGTCCCAGAACATACCTGACCCACGATCATTTTATTAATCTATAATTTTATTAATCTATAATAAAAAATAAAATATATATCTATATCATAATCTATATCATAATAAAATAGATCAAAATAAAGATTGTCTTTTCGACCAGTCTTCCGTTTAAGAGTATAATATTGTTATAGAATGTGATTCTTATTTCTTTATAGAATGTGATTCTTATTTCTTTTTTTTTTTTTTTTTAATCATATCTTTTTCACAAATTTAATCGAGTTCAAATAACACGCATATGAAACGAAATTTTGATTTGTTAAATATTACTGATTTTACAATATGAAATATGAAAAAATAACAACCTAAATCTTCAATCTTTCCTTACATCAGTCTTTTTTTTTTTATTAATCATTCATGGTTTAATCCAATATGGATTTATCTTTCTCTTAATGATGATAAAAAGCGAATGGTACTTACTGTAAAACCTTATGCAAATAATGATATAGGGTAGGAAACTATTCAATCAATTAAATCTTTTTAATGATTTCTTATGAGTTCTTGGTACTCTAAGAAGTGTGAAATTGTTGAATTTATCCTATCACGTTACTTGAAGATAATTTATCCTATCACGTTACTTGAAGATAGAGATTCAAAATAACTTGTTTATTCGTGTTTATTTATTCATGTTATGTTAGTTATAATTAAAAAAAAAATTATAAACAATGGGGTTAAATTGATTGAATTCTTGTTGAGACTTCGTCATACATTATCCATTCTTCATATAGAAGAAAAAAGTATAGATTATTATGTACCGACCGAACCGATGATTATTCACGATTCCATAATTGAATCAATTACATACTGGTTCCAAACGGAAGGAATGTTATGGTAAAACTTCGTTTAAAACGATGTGGCAGAAAGCAACGTGCGACTTGAAGGACATGATCAGCTGTGGATTCTTACATCCACCACTTTTTTATATTATATAGGAACGAAAGTGCTCTTGGCTCGACATCATTTGTTCTGTTCCACTGGAACCCTCATTTTTGAGAGTGTTGCCATGTAAATAGTACACGATGGAGCTCGAGTAGAACGTATTGATTAATTTCTCAAGGGCAAGAATCTAAGGTTAGTATCGATCAATAAATTGGAACAACTTCGTAAGTATATTTTAGATATATAAATCTAAAGGATCCAATTCGATAAAATTTAAAAGTTAATTTTGTTGGAATTGGTAAAACTCTTTTGATCAAATCAAAAGTAAAGTGTATTACGTAGGAATCAACCATTCATACGATTCTTTGATAGAAAGAAATCACAAAAAATGGTATGTTGCTGCCGTTTTGAAACGATTTAAAGATCACCGAAGTAATGTCTAAACCCAATGATTCAAGGCAAAGATAAAGATCCTGGAACAAGGAAATACCGTTTTCAATTGTCTCAACAACTAGATCATATTTAAGAATCAAAATAGATTCTAAAGGAGACAGACAAAAAGGGTTAGAGACCACTCAATAAATTTAATACCTAAAAGGTTTCTTTTGAATTATTTGAGAGTTATTCAACTTGAGTTATGAGGATACAAATAATTTTTTTTTTTGGGGGGGGGGGGGGAGACTACGAAAAAGTATTTAAACTAAAATCAATAATATAATGAATTTGATGATTTTATGGATCTATTTGATATTATGATTCTATACATAGACATAATTTAGACATAGACATAATTTAGAATTTTCTCGAGCCGTACGAGGAGAAAACTTCTTATACGTTTCTAGGGGGGGGGGAGTATTGTTCATCTATCCCAATGAGCCATTTATCGAATCGTTGCAATTGATGTTCGATCCCGACGAGAGGGAAGAGATCTTCGTAAAGTGGGTTTTTATGACCCGATAAAGAATCAAATCTATTTAAATGTTCCTGCTATTCTATATTTCCTTGAAAAAGGTGCTCAACCTACAGGAACTGTTCATGATATTTCAAAAAGGGCGGGGGTTTTTACGGAACTTCGCCCTAATCAACAAATAAAATTCAATTAATGAAATAAAAAAAATGTGGATGATTTGTATATAGCCTTGTATAACCTTTTTGTTTCTTTGCTATTTCCTCTTTTGTTCTATTTATATCATACTAAATTTATTATTGTTACTATAAAAGAGTGTCTTTTATAACGACAAAAATCTATTTATATTTTATTGATATAAATTTTATTGATATAT